AAAATACAAAATAAAAAACTCAAATGCTTCCATTGTTTGTTGTGTTGGATCCACAATTCATCCTATGGATCTTTAGGATTGGTCTATTCTTTTATATTCTTTAGTTTCGGTCATGATCAAGGCACGTATCACAACTTCTTCTACCCATCCTGTATATTGTCCTTTTCATTCCGTGTTGGAATAGAAATTTGTTCGATTAGTAATCGGCGAGATTTTACCAAAAAAAAAAAATTATTCATAACATAAGAGAGAACAAATATTTCTTTTTTTTTGATTCGAATGTGACACAAGAAGAAAGAAATCCCTATTTCGATTTAAAATTTCTAAATTTTGATAATAAATTAATTTAATTCAATATGGAGTTCCATCATATATGTCATCAACTATATCCTATATAGTTATAGGGAAGGAATATACCCGGTTCTTACAAAATAAAATCATTTTTTTTTTTATTTTTAATAATCACTCCTTCTTTTAGTAGTTAATAATCCTAGTGATTGGATCCATATGCTTATTCTGATAGCAAATGAAATATTGAAATTATTTTTCATCGAATGACTATTCATCTATTGTATTTTCATGGAAATAGGGACAAGAAAACTCTATGGAAAAATGGTGGTTCAATTCGATATTGTCTAAGGGGAAATTCGAATTCAGGCGCGGTCTAAGTAAATCAAGTGATAGGTTTTGTCCTATTGAAAATACCAGTGTAAGTGAGGATGCGGTTATAAATAATACGATTCATAGTTGGAGTGGTAGTTCTAGTTACAGTAATGGTGATCCTTTAGTAGGTGTTAGGGACATTCGGAATTTTCTCTCTGATGACACCTTTATAGTTAGAGATAGTAATAGGGATATTTATTCCATATATTTTGATATTCAAAATCAAATTTTTGAGATTCACAATGATCCTTCTTTACTGAGTGAACTAGAAAATTCTTTTTTTAGTTATCGTAATTCTAGTTATCTCACGAATGAATCTAAGAATAATGATTCCTACTATGATCGTTACATGTATGATACTAAATATAGTTGGAATAATCACATTAATAGTTGCATTGACTCTTATCTTCGTTCTCAAATCCGTATTGAGAGTTCCATTTTAAGTGGTAGTCACAATTACAGTGACAGTTACATTTATAATTACATTTGTGATGAAGGTAGAAATAGTAATGAAAGGGACAGCTCAAATATAAGAACTATCAAGAATACTATAGATTTCAATATAAGAGAAAATTCTACTAATTTTGATTTGACTCAAAAATATAGGCATTTGTGGGTTCAATGCGAAAATTGTTATGGATTAAATTATAAGAAATTTTTTAAGTCAAAAATGAATATTTGTGAACAATGTGGATATCATTTGAAAATGAGTAGTTCAGATCGAATCGAACTTTCGATTGATTCAGGTACTTGGGATCCTATAGATGAAGACATGGTTTCTCTGGATCCTATTGAATTTCATTCGGAAGAAGAACCTTATAAAGATCGGATTGATTCTTATCAAAGAAACACAGGATTAACTGAAGCTGTTCAAACAGGTACCGGTCAACTAAATAGTATTCCTATAGCAATTGGAGTTATGGATTTTCAGTTTATGGGGGGTAGTATGGGATCCGTAGTAGGAGAAAAAATTACCCGTTTGATCGAGTATGCTGCCAATAAATTTTTACCTCTTATTCTAGTGTGTGCTTCCGGAGGAGCACGTATGCAAGAAGGAAGTTTGAGCTTGATGCAAATGGCGAAAATATCTGCTGCTTTATATGATTATCAATCAAATAAAAAGTTATTCTATGTATCTATCCTTACATCTCCCACTACTGGTGGAGTGACGGCTAGTTTTGGGATGTTGGGGGATATCATTATTGCCGAACCTAATGCCTACATTGCATTCGCAGGAAAAAGAGTAATCGAACAAACATTGAATAAGACAGTACCTGAAGGTTCACAAGCGGCTGAATATTTATTTCATAAGGGCTTATTCGATCCAATCGTACCACGTAATCCTTTAAAGGGTGTTTTGAGTGAGTTATTGAAGCTTCACGCTTTTTTTCCTTTGAATTCTAATTCCATTAATATTAATTAAGTATGTATGAAGTAGTAAGTAGAGCCTTAAGTTTAATTATTTTATTTGTAGTGAACCAATAATTAGTTTATTGGAATCAAAGTAAAAATTAGAAAGATGTATTTTTTCTTTGGTGACATAAGATTTAATACAAAATTGTATTGTATATTGTATTGTATATTGTATTGTATAAAGTATAGACAATTCTTTTTTTTTTTTTTACCGATATTTTTGATTAGTAATCAGTAAACCTCTATCAACAAGATAAAAAAAAAAAAAAGAAAATCCTGCCTTATGCAAAATTCAGATTAGGCAAATAAACCGTTTCCTTTTTTCTGTCTATGTATATATATAATTCAAATATAGAAAATATAGCTATAGAGTATCATATCTTTTCTCCCGAGAAATCTATACTTTGGCTAAGAATCCCTCTTGTTGAATCGAATTCTAATGAGTCGTTCGGGATTTTCTATTTTCTAATAAAATAAAAATGAAATAAAAAAGGGAATTCAAATGATAAGACAAGAATGGATTTTAGCATACATATATTTTTCTATTTCATGTAGAAAGACGAATTAAGTATTATTTAGTTCATTCTACATTCTTTAATTAGACATTCCTTGCATTTCTTTATTATATATATACTCACTTAGATATACTTAGTATAATTATATACGAATTATAATTATTATAAGATATCTTTATAACAGGTACAAATATTACATCGAGGTACCCATTTTATGACAACTTCCAACTTACCCTCTATTTTTGTGCCTTTAGTAGGCCTAGTATTTCCGGCAATTGCAATGGCTTCTTTATTTCTTTATGTTCAAAAAAACAAGATTGTTTAGATCCGATGGGTCCCAACTCATCTATTTTTAAGACTTATATATAGATAACACGCATATCTATTTATATTTAATAGAATATGGTGTAACATATGGCTTCCTCCAAACATAAATGGGGGAGCTATTGTGTGTGTGTAAATCTATGATATGGATGAGTTATGACTATATTCAAATAGATCGGAATCGAGGCGGATAGCTGAAATGAAAAGTCAACGTATCCATATAGGTGTAAATATTTATGGGAGATCATATTATATTATTATATTAAAGTAAATGTTATTATTTGAGCCCTAACCAATTCGATCAATTACTCTTAACTTAAAGAGTTACATCAGAATGGCGCTAGTTGATGAGAGTTACTTCGGAAATAAAAAAAGAAAGTCAAATCCATTTAGACTATTTTCTCAATTCTAATAAAATGTAACTGGATCTAGTATGAGTTGGCGATCAGAACATATATGGATAGAGCTTATAGTGGGGTCTCGAAAAATAAGTAATTTCTGCTGGGCCTTTATCCTTTTTTTAGGTTCATTAGGATTCGTGTTGGTTGGAACTTCCAGTTATCTCGGTAAGAATTTGATATCTTTAGTTCCGTCTGAGCAAATAAATTTTTTCCCACAGGGTATGGTGATGTCTTTCTACGGGATCGCGGGTCTCTTTATTAGTTCCTATTTGTGGTGCACGATTTCGTGGAATGTGGGTAGTGGCTATGATCGATTCGATAGAAAAGAAGGAATAGTGTGTATTTTTCGTTGGGGATTTCCTGGAAAAAATCGTCGTATCTTCCTACGATTCCGTATGAAAGATATTCAGTCCATCAGAATAGAAGTTAAAGAGGGGATTTATGCTCGTCGTATCCTTTATATGGAAATCAAAGGACAGGGGGCCATTCCCTTAACGCGTAGTGATGAGAATCTGACTCCGCGAGAAATTGAACAAAAAGCTGCCGAATTGGCCTATTTCTTGCGCGTACCAATTGAAGTATTTTGAAATCAACTAGAACTGAAGAAAAAATTCTTTCTCAGTGCAGGGAAAAAATTCAAGAATTCTCTTTTCTTTCTATAGCATAGCTACAAGTTTTTTCAAAATGTTCCTTCGAGCCAAAGTAGACGTATATGGAACGGCCATAAAACGAAACCTTTTTGTCTTGTTTTTCCACTCATTTTTGATCATGACATCACAACAATATTCTTTATAAATATTAATCTGTCTCCGTTTTTACTATGGGGACAGCTGGGGGATTTTTTTTCGAAATATTTTCTATTTTGATAGAAGGGGAGTTCCTTTGGTTCGAAATCCAAATAATATTCATTGAAGTGAGTGGTTCTTTCAGGGATTTTTCGAAAAAGCTTCGAGTTGGATCAATGGAGATATCTGTAAACAAGACTTTTCAAATTATTTCTTCATTCGAATTTGAAGTGGGCTCTTATTTATTTTATTTCTGTATTCTTTATAGATTCAAGAACTAACCGCTGAATCACAAATAAAAAACAAATAAAAAAAAAATAGGGAATGGATTTATAGGTTAGCTGCCTTGTAATAGAACTTATGATTGATAAAAAAATCAAATATTAGATCACATAAATTCGACGAATGAGGTGGGCTCATTAATAATTCCAATTCACGGGTGAAAAAATGGCAAAAAAGAAATCATTTCTTCCTCTTCTATATCTTACATCTATAGTATTTTTACCCTGGTGGATCTCTCTGTCATTTAATAAAAGTCTTGAATCTTGGGTTACTAATTGGTGGAATACTAGGCAATCTGAAACTTTTTTGACTGACATTCAAGAAAAAAGTATTCTAGAAAAATTCATAGAATTAGAAGAACTCGTACTCTTGGAAGAAATGATAAAAGAAGACCCGGAAAGAGATCTACAAACGCTTCGTATTGGGATCCATAAAGAAACGATCCAATTGATCAAGATGTACAATGAGGATCATATCCATAAGATTTTTCACTTATCGACAAATATAATCTGTTTCATTATTTTCAGTGGTTATTCTATTCTGGGTAATGAAGAACTTGTTATTCTTAACTCTTGGGTTCAAGAATTCCTATATAACTTAAGTGACACAATAAAAGCTTTTTCTATTCTTTTATTAACTGATTTATGTATTGGATTCCATTCACCCCATGGTTGGGAACTTATGATTGGCTATGTATACAAAGATTTTGGATTTGCTCATAATGACCAAATTATATCTGGTCTTGTTTCTACTTTTCCAGTCATTCTAGATACAATTTTTAAATATTGGATCTTTCGTTATTTAAATCGTGTATCTCCATCACTTGTAGTGATTTATCATTCAATGAATGACTGATCCAACTAGAATATAATATGTTACATAAGAAAAACATTTAAAGATGTACTTACTCTTTCTTTCTCCCGAGACGAGGATTTCTCCTATTCCTATATTCCAGTAAAATAATTTCAGTAAATGACAGAATTGTGGATAGGGACTATACAAGCGACCTACCTAATTTTATTGTAGAAATTTTCGGGATCAATGATTGGACCATGCAAATTAAAAATACCTTTTCTTGGATAAAGAAAGAGATTACTCGATCTATTTCCGTATCGCTGATGATATATATCATAACTCGGACATCCATTTCAAATGCATATCCCATTTTTGCACAGCAGGGTTATGAAAATCCACGAGAAGCGACCGGGCGTATTGTATGTGCCAATTGTCATTTAGCCAATAAGCCCGTGGAAATTGAGGTTCCACAAGCGGTACTTCCTGATACTGTATTTGAAGCAGTTGTTCGAATTCCTTATGATATGCAAGTAAAACAAGTTCTTGCTAATGGTAAAAAAGGGGGTTTGAATGTGGGGGCTGTTCTTATTTTACCCGAGGGTTTTGAATTAGCCCCCCCCGATCGTATTTCGCCCGAGATGAAAGAAAAGATAGGCAATCTGTCTTTTCAGAACTATCGCCCCACTAAAAAAAATATTCTTGTTATAGGTCCTGTTCCTGGTCAGAAATATAGTGAAATAACCTTTCCTATTCTTTCTCCGGACCCCGCTACTAATAAAGATGTTTACTTTTTAAAATATCCCATATATGTAGGCGGGAATAGAGGAAGGGGCCAAATTTATCCTGACGGGAGCAAGAGTAACAATACAGTTTATAATGCTACAGCGGCCGGTATAGTAAGTAAAATCGTACGAAAAGAAAAAGGGGGATATGAAATAACCATAACAGATGCGTCGGATGGACGTCAAGTGGTTGATATTATCCCCCCAGGACCCGAACTTCTTGTTTCAGAGGGCGAATCTATCAAACTGGATCAGCCATTAACGAGTAATCCTAATGTGGGTGGATTTGGCCAAGGGGATGGAGAAATAGTACTTCAAGATCCATTACGTGTCCAAGGCCTTTTGTTCTTCTTGGCATCTGTTGTTTTGGCACAAATCTTTTTGGTTCTTAAGAAAAAACAGTTTGAGAAGGTTCAATTGTCCGAAATGAATTTCTAGATTCGCAAATTTATCAGCATCGAGTTCATAAAAAGAATCTAATTCTTGTTGGCAATTATTTGTACCGCATTCCTAGTCATAGTATGTATATTGTGAAGAAGACTATTTGACTTTATTTCTTTTTTCTTTATTTTTTTAAGCCAAATTAATTGGAGCAGCATGACTATGTCATTATTGCATTATTGTTTAAATGTCATAGAATAGAAAATAGAATGGATCAATATTTTTTGAGTCTAATAGACTAAAAAGTATAAAATTCAACTGGAGACTAACGATAAAATAAGTAAGTAGAGAATAGAAAGCAAGGGATTCCTTGTCTTTTTAGTCCTCGGCACAAGAAAGGAATTTTACACATTCCTTTCTTGTGCCGACATTATAATGGTTTTTTTTTCTCGTTCATCAAAGATTACTATTCTTAAAGATTACTGTTCTTTGTTTCGATTTTTTACAGGGTTTTAAGAACTCTTTTTCATATTTATTACGTATACATACCAAAAGTAGTAAAAAAAAAATAGGAAAAAATCCTTTGAGAAAATAGAATTTATTCAATGAACTTTTATATAAAAAAAAATTCAACTTTCATGAGATACTAATATAGAGTAGGGGTCTATTCGAAAGGGTTTGGATAATTTCTGGTCTACAGAAATATATATTGGAGTTGTGTCATTCAGGAAAATGAAATCGAGCAATTCCTACTCTTCTTGCTTCTAACGTTGAAAATATCAATAGATTCATCAAGTAATAGATGTTCTAAATCAATTAATGAAGTTTTCAAAAACATTATAAAAACGAAAATGAAATGATGTTTTTTTAAACATCGGAGAAAGTGATCTATTTTTTCATTTATATGGAATAAAATATTCTAAAAGCTTACGAACGCGAGGGCTTAGGGTTCCCTCGTTCGTAAGCTTTCAAGTCTCCAACTTAGTTCATGGGATTATTAGATTATTACAGAGATGAACCTAACCCGGAGTATGAACCATAAAAGAAAATACCTATTAAACCGATTACAAGAATACCAGTTACAGTACCTATTATCCAAAGAGGAATCCTTCCAGTAGTATCGGCCATTTATCCCGCTTTCCTCCACCATTTCATCAAG